TTTTCAATTTAAATCTTTTTTACTTCGCCTGTCACACCATATAAAAAATTTTCAATTTGAATTGGGAGAGATGGCTGAGTGGACTAAAGCGACAGATTGCTAATCCGTTGTACAAGTTATTTGTACCGAGGGTTCGAATCCCTCTCTCTCCGCTCCCCTCGATCGCTTCAGACTTTCAAAATATTTTTTTTTTATTCCTCGCGTCCAGGATTACGTCCCGGATCATTAGATAAGAATCCAAAGATGAAGAGAGAAACAAAAAATATGACTACTGTGTAAACAAAGAGTTTGAGAGTAAGCATTACACAATCTCCAAGATTTTTTTTTGAAAAGGGAAATAGATTGCCTATTTTTTACCACATACACTATGTTGACATAGTGCCCCAAAAAGAAAATGAAGTCTTTTCTTGAAAAAGGTAATTTTTACTAATTTTTTGTTTTTGTAATGTAATAATAATAAGAAAAGCAAGATTCTGATTCCTTCATTACCAAAAATTTTTGGTCATATCCATTATTTGGTATTGTGGGGTCTTTAGAAAGTCCTTGTTTACTGGAAGGTCAGAACGAGGAAATAAGTTGATCAAAATTTATCACTGTGCGATTATTCAATATAATACAAGAACGAGAATTTCTATTTTCGAATGGAGGGTTCATAATGTAAAATTTATAGGATCTTATAAATTTTTAGAAAATTTGTTTCGTAAAAATCATGAATTTTTCGGAGCATTAAAGATTTTATCGAAAACTTACAGCAGCTTGCCAAACAAAGGCTAAGAGCAAAAATAGTACAGGTATGACAGGCATAACATCTACGATAGGATTGAAAAAGGCATAAGCCTCGGGCAATTTGCCGAAGAAAAAACTACTCGAAGAAAGGGTAGAATTAAGACAGATACAGATTAAACTAAAGATATTAAGCATAACAAACATTTCATTCTTGTAGATTAGAAAATTAGATTTTGATTGAGTTCTTTTTATGAGGGAAAAATTAAAAGGTAGGTCAAAAAACCTTCTTGTTCTTCGAACGCTCTCAAATCAAAAATCTTCCCTTTCATTCTCAAATGAGAATACAAGGAATTTTAGTTTCATACAATATCTTAATTTAATTTTATGGAATGATCAATCATTTTTTTCTATATTTTCATGTGTTGAATCCTAGTAGTAATATATTTCATATATATTTGAATTGGGATTGACGAACGACTAATACCAATATTAGTCTTTATTAGTATCAAAGAGAAATTCGAAATCGAAATGGGGCGTGGCCAAGTGGTAAGGCAACGGGTTTTGGTCCCGTTATTCGGAGGTTCGAATCCTTCCGTCCCAGAGCGTTTACATGAGAAAGGAAAGATTCTTCTCTTTAACAAATTTCTCTTTAAGTTTGGAAATTTTTTTCTTTAATCTTGGATATAGTGTCACCTTTTGTTCTAATTTTTATAGAAAAATCAAACTTTTTTCGTTTAGTTTTTCTCAAATGCGATTGAGTGTACGGGTAGAAATAAATATATTTCATTGAATTCTAAATTCAAAACAATTTTGGGGTATATCATTAAGAGACTACTATTTTAATAGTCATATTGAAGTAAGTTATTTAGGAAAACTCTTTTTTCCATGAAATCTGAATTCTCGTATTATGTAATTCATTATGGAATTCTGAATTGAAAGAGAAAAACCTTTTCTATTTCATACTCATGAAAACAAATTTTTTTTTTTATGAACCTAGGTACTCGAAGAAATTTGAAAAATCTATATTATAAAATAAATATAGAGAAACTTATGACTTTTTTGAGTTATTGGAATAGCCTTATATTTTGTTAATAACTGATTTTATTCCGGAATTGGAAAATCCATAGGGCCGTTCTTTTTAGATTTAGAGTTTATTTGTTCGAGAATAATTTTTCCATAATTTAACATAACATCCCGAATGATCTGTTGAAGATTTTAATTAGATTTAAGGAAATGGATTCACTTTTCTTTTTTAGAAATTTCTTTCACCCCATTAGGATAGAGGGGCGAAATAACTTAAATCCTTTATAATATAAGACTTTTTTACAGATAATTATTTACCTTTCCCTAGATACATCCATAAAAAAATATTTTGTATCATTGAGCCAATAACTATTCATGATTCCATATTGAATCAATTGCATACCGTTTCAAAATAAAATTTAAAATGAAAGGAGTGTTATGGTAAAACTTCGTTTAAAACGATGTGGTATAGAAAGCAACGTGCGACTTGAAGGACATAATTCACTGTGTATTCTTACATYCGTCATTTTCTATAGGAATGAAGATGCTCTTGAATCGACATAGTTTGTTCCGCTCCTATTAAGAACCCAATTTGTATTAGGTTGGTAAATAGGAATAGTACATGATGGAGCTCGAGCAAAACGTATTGATTCATTTATCGGGGGGGCGAATCTAGGGTTAGTAACAATTAAAAAATTAGACTACTTTGTTAAATATATCCTCAATATAGAAATTAAAATTTTAAATTGCAGGATTCAAATCCGAACAAGTTTAAAATAAATAACATTTTTCATATTACATTACAAGGGAAAAAATCGTTCATATTATCTTTCCATAGAAGGAAATAACAAAAAACAAAAGGTATGTTGCTGCCGTTTTGAAAAAGGGGATAAGGATCACCGAAGTAATGTCTAAACCTAATGATTTTAAATAGTAGAATCCTTTTTTCTCGAGCCGTATGAGGAGAAAACCTCTTATATGTTTCTAGGGAGGGTTATTTATCTATATCTATCCCAATGAGCGATCTATCAAATCGTTGCAATTGATGTTCGATCCCGACGAGAAGGAAGAGATCTTTGAAAGGTGGGTTTTTATGATCCAATGAAAAATAAAACTTATTTAAACGTTCCTGCTATTCGTTATTTCCTTGAAAAAGGTGCTCAACCTACAGGAACTGTTCATGATATTTTAAGAAAAGCAGAATTTTGAAAAGAATTCATAAAAAAATGAGAAAAAAGAAAGGTAACTAGTATAAATTTATGTGGTAATTATTTACTCACAATTGCTCTTTTCTTGTTCTATATTATGTTTTATATTTACCATATTTATTGTTGTGCCAATCCAACACAAATCCTTATTTTATTTCATTTTTTTTTTATTCATTTTTTTCTTAATAATTTATTCATATTGACAATGGTGTGTCGAACAAATATAATTCGATCGTAGATAAATAGATCTGTTTATTTCGATCCTTATTTATTTATGGGTTTTTCCTTTACTTCATTCAAATTATGGGTTTGCCAAATATACTATTTGTTATATAATATATATTTTTTTAACGAAAATCAAAAATTTTTTCTATTTTATAAAAAATAAAAAAGGGKGCGGTCTTTAAATGTAATAAATTTTTACATTTTTTTTATCTGTCTTTAATTTAATCCAATCTACTTTGCTATTTTGTTTAATTGATCATCTAATCTTTCCTTTATATTTCTTTTGAATTCAAAATTCAATGTTTTTACATAGTTGTATAGTTCAATTCCATTTTTTYCACTTGTATATACATATTTATCTGGGTTGCTAACTCAATGGTAGAGTACTCGGCTTTTAAGTGCGATTATGGTTTTTTACACATTTGAATGAAGTAATCAATTCGTCCAGACTTTTGGTAGAGTCTATAAGACCACGACTGATCCTGAAAGGTAATGGATGGAAAAAACCGCATGTCGTAATAAAATAATAAGAAAAAATGGAATTTTCATTTTTCTTATTATATTCTTTCTTATTTTTATTTTAAGAAATTAATAGTTAGAGTTTGGTCTAGTGAATAAATGGATAGAGCTCTATGGCTCTAATTCTGGTAAAAAAAAAGCAACGAGCTTTTATTCTTAATTTGAATAATTTCCCGATCTAATTAAACGTTAAAAATAACTTAGTGCCTGATGTGTGGAAGGGGTCTCCTGTAAATGGACCTTTGATTCTTTTTTTAAGAATAAAAAAATCCTACCTATTTTCTATTATGGATTGGAAACTAATGTGTAGAAGAAACAGTATACTGACAAAAAAAATTTCCAAAGTCAAAAGAGCAATCGGGTTGCAAAAATAAAAGATTTTTTATCCTCTGATAATTTATTTAATAGAACGCAGATAAACCTATTGGATAGTAGAAGGGGAGAGGAAAAAGATCTGTTGATTGGGCTCTGTATTTCCGGGGTATATATTTTTTTCATACATGATACATACTCTGTTCTGACCGTATTGCACTATGTATAATTTGATAATGATAATACAATAAATACCTATTGTTTCTGGTTCAAGTAGAAATTGAAGTCAATGGAAGAATTACAAGGATATTTAGAAAAAGGTAGATCTTGGCAACAATATTTCCTATATCCGTTACTCTTTCAGGAGTATATTTATGCACTTGCTCATGATCATGGTTTAAATGGTTTGATTTTTGATGAACCCGTAAAAGTCTTTGGTTATGATAATAAATCTAGTTTATCACTCGTAAAACGTTTAATTATTCGAATCTATCAAAAGAATTCTTTGATTTCTTCGGTTAATTATTCTAACCAAAATTTATTTATTGGTCACACTCACAACATTTTTTTTTATTCTCATTTTTATTCTCAAATTATATCAGAAAGTTTTGCAATTATTGTGGAAATTCCATTTTCCTTGCGATTAGTATCTTATTTAGAAAAAAAAGAAATACCAAAATATCATAATTTACGATCAATTCATTCAATTTTTCCTTTTTTAGAGGACAAATTATTGCATTTAAATTATGTTTTAGATATACTAATACCTCATCCCATCCATATGGAAATCTTGGTTCAAATCCTTCAGTGCGGGATTCAAGATGTTCCCTTTTTACACTTATTGCAATTCTTTCTTCACGAATACCATAATTGGAATAATCTCTCCATGAAATCTATTTATGTTTTTTCGAAAGAAAATAAAAGATTCTTTTGGTTCCTATATAATTCTTATGTATTTGAGTGCGAAATTTTATTAGTGCTTATTCG